GTATATAATAGTGATAGTGAGGTAGTATGGGACAAAAAATAAATCCACTTGGTTTCCGACTTGGTATAACCCAAAGTCATCATTCCCTTTGGTTTGCAAAACCAAAAAATTATTCTGAGGACCTACAAGAAGATCAAAAAATAAGAGACTTTATTAAAAATTATATTCAAAAGAATATGAAAATATCCTCCGGCGCCGAGGGAATTGCGCATATTGAGATTCAAAAAAGAATCGATTTGATCCAGGTCATAATCTTTATGGGATTCCCAAAGTTATTAATAGAAAGTAGACCGCGAGGGGTCGAAGAATTACAGATGAATTTACAAAAAAAATTTCATTATGTGAATCGAAAACTTAACATTGCTATCACAAGAATTGCAAAACCTTACGGAAACCCTAATATTCTTGCAGAATTTATAGCAGGACAATTAAAAAATAGAGTTTCATTTCGAAAAGCAATGAAAAAGGCTATTGAATTAACTGAACAAGCGGATACAAAAGGAATTCAAGTACAAATTGCAGGGCGTATCGACGGAAAAGAAATTGCCCGTGTCGAATGGATCAGAGAGGGCAGGGTTCCCCTACAAACCATTCGAGCTAAAATAGATTATTGTTCCTATACAGTTCGGACTATCTATGGGGTTTTGGGCATCAAAATTTGGATTTTTATAGACAAGGAAGAGGAATAAGAAAACTTTCATTGTTTTTTCCTTCTATCTATTGATAGAAGGAAAAAGGGAGAAACTCGTTCATTCTTTTTCTTACCAATCAAACTAATTATTAATTCTCTTAATTCTATAGGGTTGAATAAAAATTCAATTGACCTTTTGATATAATTGCTATGCTTAGTGTGTGACTCGTTGGTTTTTTTTTAGGGTTAGGATTACAAAAGACCGGCCCGATAGTATGAAAACCAATTCATCACTTCATATTATCTGGATCTAAAGAACCAGTCAAGATATGTGAAATAAGTCATATCTTTGTAGCAACTGAAATAATTAAACTTTTTTAAAGCAAAATTACAGAAAAAAGGTGTGGATAAATGGAAGGATGAGAGAAAGAGAGAAAAAGAATATCAATGATATAGAATTCTAATATGGAAGGTCTGTGGGTTATCTCATAAAAGACAATGTAATAAAGCATCAATACTAATTGATTCATAACATAATGAAATATTCAAGGAATTTCTGATAGAAGAGAAGAAAAAACTCAAGAGCTTCGAGTCAATAAAGACTAAGAAAGTTGACTCAAGAATAAATTGGATTATGAGCTCCGTTGTAGAATTCTGACCTAATCATTTAGTACGAAGTGGTGGAAACGAAGGAACCTGTGAATGCAAAAGATTTTATTAAACAAATGAATCTTAATAATTCACTAGTTAGGATGGCGAAATGAACCGGAAATCAATTCATCTATTCGGAAAAGTGACGAACAAGTGCTAGGACTGAAATAGAGATTGCAAGAGTCAATATTCGCCCGCGAAAACTTTCTTTTTTTGAATTGGTAAACTCGGATAAAGGACAAAAGACAATAAAGATTTATTAGGACGTTAGAAAAAAATAAAATTTTTTATAAAAATATTCTAATAGCTATTCAAATTAATTGAAATTCCATTTTGAATCCTTTTATTCGCGAGGAGCTGGATGAGAAGAAACTCTCACGTCCAGCTCTGTAGTAGAGATGAAATTCCGAAACAACCATCAACTATAACCCCAAAAGAACTAAATTCCGTAAACAACATAGAGGAAGAATGAAGGGAATATCTTATCGAGGTAATCATATTTGTTTCGGTAAATATGCTCTTCAAGCACTTGAACCCGCTTGGATCACATCGAGACAAATCGAAGCAGGTCGCCGAGCAATGACACGAAATGCACGCCGTGGTGGAAAAATATGGGTCCGGCTCTTTCCAGATAAACCAGTTACAGTAAGACCTGCTGAAACACGTATGGGCTCAGGGAAAGGATCCCCTGAATATTGGGTAGCTGTTGTTAAACCGGGGCGAATACTATATGAAATGGGTGGAGTAACCGAAAATATAGCTAAAAGGGCTATTTTAATAGCAGCATCCAAAATGCCTATACGAACTCAATTTCTTATTTCGGGATAAAAATGTAGAACCGACAGAAATGAGTCCTGGGGATGAAACAAAATCACAGGTTTCTTTTTTTAGACTTAGACAAACAATATTTTTTTTTTTATTTTTTTTTCATCCTTTGCATTGGAAGAATAGACTCAAAAATTTATATGATTCAACCTCAGACCTATTTAAATGTAGCGGATAACAGCGGAGCTCGAAAATTGATGTGTATTCGAATCATAGGAGCTAGTAATCGCCGATATGCTCATATTGGTGACGTTATTGTTGCTGTGATTAAAGAAGCAGTACCAAATATGCCCCTAGAAAAATCAGAAGTAGTCAGAGCTGTAATTGTTCGTACCTGTAAAGAACTTAAACGTGACAGCGGTATGATAATACGATATGATGACAATGCTGCAGTTGTGATTGATCAAGAAGGAAACCCAAAAGGAACTCGCATTTTTGGGGCAATCCCCCGCGAATTGAGACAATTAAATTTTACTAAAATAGTTTCATTAGCTCCCGAAGTATTATAAAATAAAAAGAGATCTGATATTTTTGGGGTATTTGAAAAAAAATAGTTTAAGAACTAGATTAATTCGTAGCTTGTGTTTCGCGTATATACCTTAAAATTTTTATATTCATAAACCAATAAAAAAACATGTTAATTATATCCAATTTTGAGACACCAAAAGTTTGAGTTCATCATGGGTAGAGACACTATTGCTGAGATAATAACCTCTATACGAAATGCTGATATGGATAGAAAAAGAGTTGTTCGCATAGCATCTACTAATATTACCGAAAATATTGTTAAAATACTTTTCCGAGAAGGTTTTATCGAAAACGTCAGAAAACATCGAGAAAAAAACCAAAATTTTTTAGTTTTAACCCTGCGACATAGCAGGAATAGGAAAAGACCCTATAGGAATTTATTAAATTTAAAACGGATCAGCCGACCGGGTCTACGAATTTATTCTAACTCTCAACGAATTCCTAGAATTTTAGGTGGGATAGGGATTGTAATTCTTTCTACTTCTCGGGGTATAATGACAGATCGAGAGGCTCGACTAGAAGGAATCGGCGGAGAAATTTTATGTTATATATGGTAATTCATTTAATATCCAAATGAAATCCGAAACCTCTTCCTATTTGTAAAAAAAAAAAGATAAGGGGGTGAGTTGTCTAATATCGTTTCTCCTCCATTAGTTGATACCTCAAGGGGGCTTTACCTGAAATGAAAGAACAAAAATGGATTCATGAAGGTTTAATTACTGAATCGCTTCCCAATGGCATGTTCCGGGTTCGTTTAGATAATGAGGATCTGATTCTAGGTTATGTTTCGGGAAAGATCCGGCGTAGTTTTATACGGATACTTCCCGGAGATAAAGTCAAAATTGAAGTAAGTCGTTATGATTCAACCAGAGGACGTATAATTTATCGACTCCGAAACAAGGATTTGAAGGATTAGGTGATTTTTATTCAATACGATTCAAGATAAAAAATTCCAAGAAACCTATTTTCTACCGAGAAGTAGATTCAGAATTAAGATAAGGAATGACAAATATGAAAATAAGAGCTTCCGTTCGTAAAATTTGTGAAAAATGTCGACTAATTCGTAGACGGGGGCGCATTAGAGTAATTTGTGCCAATCCGAGACATAAACAAAGACAAGGATAAAGGGATAATCAGACTCACTAAAGGGCTCAGCGTACAAATAAAGAATCTGTTTTGACATGAAATGGATATATCCATATATTTTTGACTCATATTTATGAGATGATACAATATGGCAAAAGGTATACCGAGAACTGGTTTACGTAGAAATTTACGTATTGGTGCACGTAAAAGTGCACGTAAAATACCAAAGGGAGTTATTCATGTTCAAGCAAGTTTCAATAATACCATTGTTACAGTTACAGATGTACGAGGTCGGGTGGTTTCCTGGTCCTCGGCCGGTACTTGTGGATTCAAGGGTACAAGAAGAGGGACACCCTTTGCCGCTCAAACTGCAGCATCGGTTGCTATTCGTACAGTAGTAGATCAAGGTATGCAACGAGCAGAAGTCATGATAAAAGGTCCCGGTCTCGGAAGAGACGCCGCATTACGAGCTATTCGTAGAAGTGGTATACTATTAACTTTTGTACGGGATGTAACCCCTATGCCACATAATGGCTGTAGACCTCCGAAAAAAAGACGTGTATAGAAATAAACAGTGAAGAAATTTCAAGAGAAACAAGAGAAATAAATAATTCAATCAAAAAAAATATTATTACTATGGTTCGAGAGAAAGTAACAGTATCTACTCGGACACTACAGTGGAAGTGTGTTGAATCAAGAACAGACAGTAAACGCCTTTATTATGGTCGATTTATTCTGTCTCCACTTATGAAAGGACAAGCCGACACAATAGGCATTGCGATGCGAAGAGCTTTGCTTGGAGAAATAGAAGGAACATGTATCACACGTGTAAAATCTGAGAACGTCTCCCACGAATATTCTACTATAACGGGTATTCAAGAATCGGCCCACGAAATTATAATGAATTTGAAAGAAATTGTATTGAGAAGTAATCTATATGGAACTTGTGACGCGTCTATTTGTGTTAGAGGTCCTGGATATGTAACTGCTCGAGATATCATCTTACCACCTTATGTAGAAATTGTCGACAATACACAACATATAGCTAGCTTGACAGAACCAATAAATTTACGTATTGGATTAGAAATTGAAAGAAATCGCGGATTTCTTATAAAGATGCCACATAACTTTCAAGATGGAAGTTATCCTGTAGATGCTGTATTCATGCCTGTTCGAAATGTAAATCATAGTATTCATTCCTATGGAAATGGGAATGAAAAACAAGAGATACTCTTTCTCGAAATATGGACAAATGGCAGTTTAACTCCGAAAGAAGCAC